ACGAAAGCGTAGTTTTCGCCGAACGACGAAGTAGTTCTGATAAAAATGGTCGAGTTTTACGTGGATCTTTTCTAGATCTTCTTTCCCCAAACCTGGGATCTGCAGAAGGTTGTCGGGATTTCCGAGTGCGATTATAAGATCCTGTTAGGTATATATATTTGCTCTAATGAGGGAAGCATACATTCTGGTAGAGAATCGTAATATTTTAATCCTCAACAAACAATATCTAATGTCTTGGTGGTGTCTAACCATTTCATTTCGTTTAGTTATTCTTTTAACTTTCCTTAGTCTATTATTATTAATAACAAAACGGATTTTTCCAATGTTTAAAATCAAAATTCCAATGGCGTTGGCTACTCTAATACTCTAACCCTTTCAACCACAATTTTTTCTTTTTTCAAGGTATGGGTAAAATGTCTAGAAACAAAGAAAATATATTCTACTAGTTTTTCTATAATTCTATAATTATAGATATATTAATAAATTAAAAAAATACCAGAAAAAAAGAGATTTTGTACTCTATCTGTCTATTTTTTATTCCTACGAAATACCAGACGAAATAGAACGATCCTAGAAAGAGATATAATGAAATTTGTAGAGTGGGTTTTCCCCTTTTTAGTTGATTGAATAAACAAGACAATTTCGATTGTATTTCAAAAACGGTAGTTTTCACCGAAGTATTTCTGATTAAAAAGGTGTAGTTTTATGCGGATCTCTTCTAGATCTTCTTTCTCCAAACCTGTGATTTGCAGAAGGTTGTCGGGATTTCCGATTGCTATTATAAGATCTTGTAAGGTATATATATTTTCTCTACTGAGACAAGTATATATTCGAGGAGCCAGTTCTAAGCCCGCAATGCTCAATGCCAGATAGTCAAAGTCAAGTTTTTTCATACTCAAAAATTCATACTAAAAAATTGATTTTGTTTCCTTTTTTTTACATAATATGATGGTTTAGATCTATCTTAACCGTATGATTATGTCATCATTTTAACATCAAAATAGTTGACACACGACTAGAAAATGAAGGAAATTATCAACGGCAAAGAGTTCCCTAAAATGGTAAAACGGGATCGTTTATAAACAATTTCGATAACAAACCAAGAAAGAGAACATCGAGAACTCTCTAAGAGCGAGCAGGAAAAAAGACACACTTTTGCCGCGTTGGTACTTAACCATAAAAGTGGTTCCTCCATTTTATTTATTCAATTATTCAACCCTATAGTATAGAATTTAGAGCTTTTTTTTTGATTGAAGAGAATTCTTTTTATTTTTACATTTTATATTATTCCATATTCGAATCTGCTTGACTACCAGAAAAAAACGGATTCAGTATTTGATCTTTTCACTGATATATAACCATAAAAAAAATAAGAAACAATATATAGTCGATTTTTTTGCACTTAACCCCTTTCGTGGATTCCATTCTTCAAAAAAAATTCGCAGAGAAAAAAGGTATTTTACCTATTTTTTAGTCGAATTTGTAAAATACGATTGTGAGGTATAGAAGAGGGGTTGTATTTATTAAACATGTGTAGATATAGCTATCAATATAGATCCTTCTTCCTACTTATTGTCGTTCTATTCGGGGCAGTGGGGGTCGTGCTCTATCCAAATTTCTATTTTTTATTCAATGTCAATTTGTTTAATGAAAAATAGAAGCATGATAATTGCTGGAGAATTCTCTATAGACAATATATAGAAAAAAAAATACCCCATGTAGATATCTTTGTAACAATTTATATTTTCGGGTTTACATATACTTATGTTTACATATACTTATAATTGCTGTTATAATTGCAATTGCGAAGGACTTTTTATTTTATTGAAAAGAATCCATATTGATGAGTTCTATATCCATTTTTATTTTCTTATGTCAGTAGGAAAACAAAAATGGAGATTCAAATCCAAGAATCGCTGCTGAATTAACAGTCAGCAGTCAATAGTTAATGGTTCCAATTTTTCGTGAATTTAGGTTTTTGTGACTTAAAATCCACATTTTTTCAATAGAAAAGGGAGGAGAAGTTTTTAGGGATTGTGTGTTTTGAGATACTATACAATCAATCGAAGGAGTGAATCAAATCCAATCAAAAAAAAGAAGGATTTCCGTTAGGAAAGGGATTAAGTAAAACTGGATACAAAATGCAAGTACAATAAAAAAAGAAGTTCACTACTTTAACCCAAAAGGGGAAAGATTTCATCTATTTTATATCCTTTTGGCGACATGGCCGAGTGGTAAGGCGGGGGACTGCAAATCCTTTTTCCTCAGTTCAAATCTGGGTGTCGCCTAATCAACAAAAGACTCGAAATCTCCTATTCTGTTCTGCTAATATAACTAGCCCAATTATTTCCCAGCAGAAGCAGAGAAAAAGGACTGTTGATACTTGTTTGATTCTAAGCATCAGGTTTGATGGGGGTTTTTAAAAGGATTGTAAATCCACGAATCCTAGATGCAAGGAAAGATTCTAGGGAGAGAAGGGCTGCAATTTATATACAGACTCAGCACAGTCTCTGAATGCTTAGGCATCCAAGCAATATTTGATTGGATGGATAATTTTGATTGTTTTTAAGTACAAAAATAAATTCTTTTCAACAAAACCCCAGTCAAGAAAAGAACATAATTAACTTCCGCCCGACTCTTTCATATAGACAATTGGGAGATCGATCAAATGGGAAATAAAGGTATGGAATAGATAGTGATCTATCTTTTTATGCTTTTTCTTTATATAAATTATTATAAAGGTCGACAAAAAAAAAAGAATAGGAATAAATTAGTCTATTCCTACATCTTCGATTAGTAACATTCCTTTGAAATGTCACCCTCTATTTTGATTGTTGTGTTTAATCTTTCCCGATTCGAAATCATATAGGAACAAGAGGTTATTGCTCCCTTATTTCATTATTTATTTCATTATTACTTTCTCTTTCATTTTCACGATTATTTGTATCATCCAACATATATTTTATTAGCAATATTATTTTATAATAACACAAAGATTTTTTATAAATGGGTTTATTGGATTGGTTCATCAAGAGTGTTGGGTCCGAATTCCTTTTTGACTCTGACCCATCAATTCGACTATTATTAGTGAGTAATAATGTAAAAATTATTTAATACTGATCAAAATAGGGGACATAATTCACATGGATATAGTAAGTCTCGCTTGGGCTGCTTTAATGGTAGTCTTTACATTTTCTCTTTCACTCGTAGTATGGGGAAGAAGTGGACTCTAGAAGTACTACTAATTTAATTGAGTTGATGACAAAAACTGTATCAATTGTTTTTTAGATCGTTCTGCAAAGCATTTTTAACGATTTAAAACCAAATCAAAATAGCGTCATTTTGAAATTTCATTGGATTCTAGTGTAATTAATATATTATATGAATAATACTTTTTCAATCAAAGAGATATTTCAATGATTCCCATGTTTGTATTTTGAAAGGGGATACAGATGATAGGAAATTTATTCCAACCAAATTCTTCCTAAATTTTCTATTTGAACGAATGGGCTCTTCCCAGAAGTATAAATGTACAATGAGGAAGACCGGACCCCTTTTTATTTCTTTCCCTCCTTACTGTTCAAAGAAGAAGTTGTTCTGTTAAGTGTATACACACTTTCTATGAGAAACGATATAGAAATAGTGGTTGTTTAACGAGATAGTATAATAAGATCTTGCCTTGGGAGAGTCGCATATTGTGCATTTCTCACTTGTTTTATTATTTTTAAAATTTGATTTAGGCTTTATCGACTCATTTCATCTCATGGTTCAAGCGTTAAAACTCTGTTAAAAATGGATAAGATTTACTATTCTTTTTCTAAATTATTCGAAGAAGCTCCCGTAGAAGCCCTGTCAATGGCTCAATCAATTACTTCTTGCAAATGCTAAACGAAAAAACCACTTTCTTATTATTATTAAGAAACTTTCCTTGATTGATTATTTCAATAGATACGGAGATTCATGTTGGAAATAATAAGAAATCGAAGAATTAGAAACATAAGAGTAAAAACCCTCTTTCAATTATTTCAGATTGATCGGAACAAATAGATGTAGAAAAGAAATGGAATTGGGTTCTATGTCCATTCCATATATGGAATAGATATCTGCATATCATATATGCAGATAATATTGGAGAGTTTTCCATATTAAACTTTTATTATCGAGTATACACTCTAAAAATACCATAATAGAGAGTATGGTAGAAAGAACGATTCATATATTTCTTTCTACCATACTATTCGCATTGAATACTGCCGATTCGAGTCTGCTCATTTCATTTAAGACACGAAATTGGAATTCTTTTCATTTTCTTTCTTCAATCATTGATAAGAACTCAAAAGTCGCGTTTCATTCAAATTTTTTTAATGAATAGGAATTTTTAATCATTTTGACTGACTGTTTTTACGTAAATGATAAGTAGAAAAGCTGTAGGAATTAGAATGAACAGTGCAGTAGCAATAAATGCAAGAATATTTACTTCCATAATCTCAGTGTTTTTTACCTCACAATACAATAACTCGGGATTTAATCCCATAGAGATGATAAAACTTTCGCCTCTAAATTCAATGGATGAATTAACTCTCGATGATATTATTAAATTGGATCAATATCATGAACAATATCAGACCTATCAAATCAATTCATTGTCGAGAATTGAATAGTATACCATAGGAAGATCTTTTATCCAGACCTAATACAAAATAGGATTCCTGATCCAATCAAGAATTCTTTTCTTTATCATTCTGTTCCATTCTTTTTTTTCTATAACCTACCCCACTCCTTCCTTGTATCATTATCAGATGAAGTATCTTCTGACCATCGTTCGACTTCTATTATTCACAAACCCAAATAAACAATAGAAGTGAGTGAAAGGGAAAAAGAAAGAAGTTAAGTTCTAAACTACGTTTTTTAATGATATAATTTTCTTGGAATACAAAGAATTGTGATAAAGATGAATCTCGGTAGAAAGCATCTAATATTCCATCAATTTTTGGGTTTCG